TCTTTCAATACTTACTCCTCATTAGTTAACAATTCTAATGATTAGATTCGTATGCTTAATTCTGATAGTTAAGGTCAAATGATTATTCATCAAATTTTTTGTATTTTAATTAAATAGGAGGTATTTCTATGTTCAAATGGCGGTGCAATTTTGTATTTTCCAATGAGAAGGTAGAACATAGGTGTGGGCCAAGTAAATCAATAGATAGTGTTGATAGTATTGGACATACAGATAGAAGTGAACAACCTATTCTAAACGATATGGAAAAAAAGGTTCCTAGTTGGAATCGTATTAGTAATTATAGTTTCAATAATGTTGATTATTTATTTGATATCAGGAATATTTGGAGTTTGATCTCTGATGACACTTTTTTTGTTAGGGATAGTAATGGTGATCGTTACTCTATATTTTTTGATATTGAAAATCATATTTTTGAGGTTGACAATGATAGTTCCTTTATGAGTGAACTAGAAATTATTGTTTCTAGTTATTTGAATAGGGGGTCTAAGAAAAAGAATCATACATGTAATGATACTGAATCCAGTTGGAAAAAGAACATTATTAGTAGCATTGATAGTTATCTTCGTTTTGAAGTCAGTATTAATAGTTCTATTTCGAGTAGTACCAACAATTACAGTGAAAGTTACATTTATAATTTCATTTGTACTGAAAATAAAAATAGTAGTGAGAGTGATCGTTCTAGTATAAGAACTAGTCAAAATATCGATGATTTGGATATTAGAGTAGAATCCAATCATAATGATAATCCTTTCCATAAATTCAGACATTTATGGGTTCAATGTGAAAATTGTTATGAATCACATTATAAACAATTTTTTGGTGAAAAAATGTATATTTGTGAATTTTGTGGATATCATTTGAAAATGAGTAGTTCAGATAGAATTGAACTTTCGATTGATCCCGGAACTTGGGATCCCATGGATGAAGATATAGTATCTGTAGACCCCATTGAATTTGATTCACCCGTTGAATTTGATGAAGAACCGGATTCTGATAGAGATCATATCGATTTTTCAGAAGAAGAACTGGATTCTGATTCTTATATAGATCGTATCGATTCTTATCAAAGAAAGACAGGTTTAACTGAAGCTGTTCAAACAGGCATAGGTCAACTAAATGGTATTTCCGTAGCTATTGGCGTTATGGATTTTCAGTTTATGGGGGGTAGTATGGGATCCGTAGTAGGCGAGAAAATTACTCGTTTGATCGAATATGCTACTAATCGATCTATACCTGTCATTATTGTGTGTGCTTCTGGAGGAGCACGCATGCAAGAAGGAAGTTTGAGCTTGATGCAAATGGCTAAAATTTCTTCTGCTTTATATAATTATCAATTAGATAAAAAGTTATTCTATGTAGCAATTCTTACAGATCCTACAACCGGTGGAGTAACAGCCAGTTTTGCTATGTTAGGAGATATCATTATTGCTGAACCTAATGCAACCATTGCATTTGCGGGTAAAAGAGTAATTGAACAAACATTGAATACGACAGTACCCGAGGGTTCACAAACATCTGAGTATTTATTCGAAAAAGGTTTATTCGACCCAATAGTACCACGTAATCTTTTAAAAGGTGTTCTGAGTGAGTTATTTCAACTCCACGGTTTCTTTCCTTTGAATCACAGTTCCAAAAATTAAAGTATAGCACTAGATTCGTTTATTTTATTTGTAGCGAACAAAAATAAATATTTAATTCATCGTAATCGTAATTAAAAGAAACAATATATATATTGTTTTCCTTGTTGACATAAGTTCTCCTTGTAAATAGACAGAGGTTTCGGATAATTATATTTTTTCTTTTGTTTTTTATTTATAATTATTTATTTAATATATTAATTTAATATATTAAAATTCAAATAATATTAATTATTATTTTAACTTATATTATAATATTCATTATTATATTACTTATTATTTAATATTTAAATATATATATATATATTCTAAATATTATAGTTTCTATCTAATCATATAGCTAATAGAATTATAGTTGATATTATTTATCACTTAAAAATAATATTATTTACAATATAATAATAACTTGATATTACTTATGATAGATATATCCTAAATAAGCATAAGAGGATATCTTTTTCTTTTTAATAGATAGAAATATTAATAGATAGAAATAGTAAATCGAGGCATCTATTCTATGACAGATTTCAACTTACCCTCCATTTTTGTACCTTTAGTGGGCCTAGTATTTCCGGCAATTGCAATGGTTTCTTTATTTCTTCATGTCCAAAAAAATAAGATTGTCTAGACCCAATGGTAATGAATCTTATCAAGTGATTTCAACACTGTATGATAATACGGATATTTATTTCGTGTAATATGGTATGATATGTGGCTTTTGCCAAACACACAAGTGAAAGAACTTTTATGCGGATATATAATATCTGTATAAATGCATGTATATGTGGATATAGCTTGTTCAAAATGAATTAGCGAATATAAAAAAAGGAAAGTCAATGTATCTAACTAATTACTCCCGATGTTTCACATAACAATAGTGCTAGTTGGTGAAAGTGACTTCGGGGTCAAGAAAGGTAAAGTCAAATTTATTTGGGTTATTCGCTCAATTCCAATCGAATGTAACTGAATGCAGTATAGTATGAATTGGCGATCAGAACATATATGGATAGAACTTATAACGGAATCTCGAAAAACGAGTAATTTTTGCTGGGCCTGTATCCTTTTTTTAGGTTCACTAGGATTCTTAGTGGTTGGAACTTCCAGTTATCTTGGTAGGAATTTGATCTCTGTATTTCCATCTCAGCAAATCGTTTTTTTTCCTCAAGGGGTTGTGATGTCTTTCTATGGGATCGCGGGTCTGTTCATTAGCTCCTATTTGTGGTGCACTATTTCGTGGAATGTAGGTAGCGGTTATGACCGATTCGATAGAAAAGAGGGAAGAGTGTGTATTTTTCGTTGGGGATTTCCTGGAATAAATCGTCGCATCTTCCTTCGGTTCCTTATGAGAGATATCCAATCAATCAGAATAGAGGTTAAAGAGGGTCTTTATACTCGTCGTGTCCTTTATATGGAAATCAGGGGCCAAGGAGCCATTCCCTTGACTCGTACTGATGAGAATTTGACTCCACGAGAAATTGAACAAAAAGCTGCTGAATTAGCCTATTTTTTGCGCATACCAATGGAAGTACTTTAAAACGAACTCGAACTAAAGTAAAGAATAAATATCCTCTCAAGGTGGGGAAAAGAACTTGCTAATTCCCCTTTTTAATAAAAGGCAAGTTTCCTGATTCTTTTATACTAGAAGTCTAATCTAACTAACTAATCTAATAATTAATTTATAGATATAAATTAATCAAACCTATCCGAACATATATTTCGTAATACATAATTCATCTTTTTAGGCCCATGATTTTTAATTGATACCCTTTTTCTGATTATACAGTAAAAGATTTCGTTTCGAAAGAATTAATGTAAGTTTTTTGGTCTCGAAACTTGATTCGTTACTTAAAGTGGGTTTTGGAGTATTCATCGAAAGGAACAAATGAAAATGAAATTGGTTTGAATTTGCCCAATTGAGATATCTGAAATATATTACAAATAAAAAGGAAAGGGATAGATCCAGAGGTCACTATTTTGTTATACAACTCGTGCTTCAGAGAAATATCAGATAGAGTCGACGAATGAAGCAGGTTCATTAAAAATTCAAATTAAATTCACAGATCAAAATGAAAAAAAAGAAAGCATTGGCCTCCCTTCCCTATCTTGCATCTATGGTATTTTTGCCCTGGTGGGTCTCTTTCTCTTTTAATAAATGTCTGGAACCTTGGGTTACTTATTGGTGGAATAGCAGACAATCCGAAACTTTTTTAAATCATATTCAAGAGAAAAACGTTCTAAAAAGATTCATAGAATTAGAAGAACTATTCCTATTGGATGAAATGATAAAGGAATACCCGGAAACACATATACAAAAACTTCATATAGGAATACACAAGGAAACAATACAATTGGTCAAAGCATGCAATGAATATGATCTCCGTATCATTTTACATTTCTCGACAAATATAATCTGTTTCACTATTCTAAGTGGTTATTTTATTCTGAGTAATGAAGAACTCGTTATTCTGAATTCTTGGGTTCAGGAATTCCTCTATAACTTAAGTGACACAATAAAAGCTTTTTCGATTCTTTTAGTTACTGATTTATGGGTCGGATTTCACTCGACCCGTGGTTGGGAACTAATGATAGGTTTGGTTTACAACGATTTTGGATTGGATCATAACAATCAGATTATATCTGGTCTTGTTTCCATTTTTCCAGTTATTCTAGATGCAATTGTTAAATATTGGATTTTTCATTATTTAAATCGTGTATCTCCTTCGCTTGTAGTAATTTTTCATTCAATGAATGAATAAAGAACTCATTTGATCTCATCATATCAATAAAATTAGAATCCTTCTTCCTTTATAAATAAATAGAAATTAAGCATTTAATTAAAAATTTTACTTAATTCCTTATACTTTCATCTGCTCAAGGTATTCATCGTATATTCCAGTACAATTATTCTAGTACAATGCCAGACTCGTGTATAGGTAACTATACTAGTTACCTATCTAATTTATTGTAGAAACTCCGAAATTAATGATTGGACATGCAAAAAAAAAATGCTTTTTCTTGGGTAAAGGAAGGGATGACTCGATCCATTTCTGTATCGATCATGATATATGTAATAACTCGGTCATCCATTTCAAATGCATATCCCGTTTTTGCGCAGCAGGGTTATGAAAACCCGCGAGAAGCAACGGGACGAATTGTATGTGCCAATTGTCATTTAGCTAATAAACCCGTGGATATTGAAGTTCCGCAAGCTGTGCTCCCTGATACTGTATTTGAAGCAGTTGTCCGAATTCCTTATGATAAGCAACTGAAACAAGTTCTTGCTAATGGTAAAAAGGGGGGTTTGAATGTAGGGGCTGTTCTCATTTTACCCGACGGATTCGA